TAGATGAGAATGTGTATAGTAACGGGGGGGTATGGGGCAAAAAATAAATCCACTTGGTTTCCGCCTTGGTACAACGCAAAATCATTATTCCCTTTGGTTTGCACAACCAAAAAACTATTCCGAAGGTTTAGAAGAAGATAAAAAAATAAGAGATTGTATCAAAAATTATGTACAAAAGAATATGAGAATATCTTCTGGCATCGAAGGAATTGCACGTATAGAGATTCAAAAAAGAATCGATCTGATCCAAGTCATAATCTATATGGGATCTCCTAAATTATTAATCGAAAATCGACCGCGAGGAATCGAAGAATTACAGACGAATCTACAAAAAGAGTTTAACTGTGTAAACCGAAAACTCAATATTGCTATCACAAGAATTGAAAATCCTTATGGAAATCCTAATATTCTTGCAGAATTTATATCCGGGCAATTAAAAAATAGAGTTTCTTTTCGCAAAGCAATGAAAAAGGCTATTGAATTAACCGAACAAGCAAATATAAAAGGAATTCAAGTACAAATTGCAGGACGCATTGATGGAAAAGAAATTGCACGTGTCGAATGGATCAGAGAAGGTAGAGTTCCCCTACAAACCATTCGAGCTAAAATTGATTATTGTGCCTATACAGTTCGAACTATCTGTGGCGTATTAGGTATCAAAATTTGGATATTTATAGATGAGGAATAAAAAGGCTTTCCTTGACTTTTATTTTTTTTTACCCCCAAAATCCAACAAAAAATAAGAAACTCGTTCATTTTTTTGATTAAAGATAAAAAAAGAGCTCTTAATTCCGTAATTCTTTAATTTTATAGGGTTGAATAAAAATTCGATTGAATTTTTGATATAATTGCTATGCTTAGTGTGTGACTCGTTGGTTTTTTTAGGGATAAGATTAGAAAAAAGCCTCCTAGTATAAACTAATAACTATAGAACTAAAAACCAACTCATTACTTCGCATTATCTAAATCCAACAAACCAGTCAAGATATGATAGATTATTCATATCATTGTAGCAACTGAAATCTCTTTTTCATAAATTAAAAAAATAAAAAAATCTGATTCTAAGTTGTGAACCAGAATATAGAAAAAAGATGTGGGTAGAGGGATGAGAGAAAGAGAGAAAAAGAATATCGATGATATAGAATTCCAATATGTAAGGTCTATGAGTCATCTCATAAAAGGCAATGTAATAAAGCATCAATACTGATTCATACATAATTAAATGATAGATATAGAACAAAAAAACCAAGAGCCCTGAGACAATAAAGACTAAGAAAATTGACTCAAGAACAAATTGAATTAAGAGCTCCGTTGTAGAATTAAGACCTAACCATTAAACAAGAAGCGATGGGAACGATGGAACCCATGAATGCAGAAGATTTTATTGAAACCAAAGCCTAACAATTCATTGGTTGGGATGGCGAAAGGAACTGAGAAATAATTTATCTATTCTGATCTGAGACGTTATGAACTAACCTTACAACTGAAATAGATATTAGAGTAAATATTCGCCCGCGAAACCGTTATTTTTTGGATTGCTAAATTTTGGATTTAGGGCAATCCGATACGATAAAATTAAAAAAAAAAATATTTTCGATAAAAATAAAAAATAAATAGAAATATATATTTAATATGTTTAGTTATATACCCAAAATACCTAAACAAGGTATATACAAATGACTAATAGATTAGATGAAATATCAAAGAATCTCGCAATTTCATCTATTATTCATTAAACATATTTCAATTCAAATTAAATATTTTGAATACTTTTATTCGTGAGGAGCCGGATGAGACGAAACGCTCACGTCCGGTTCTGTAGTAGAGATGGAATTCAGAAACAACCATCAACTATAACCCCAAAAGAACCAGATTCCGTAAACAGCATAGAGGACGAATGAAGGGAATGTCTTATCGAGGTAACCATATTAGTTTCGGTAAATATGCTCTTCAAGCGCTTGAACCCGCTTGGATCACATCTAGGCAAATAGAAGCAGGGCGCCGGGCAATGACACGAAATGCACGTCGTGGTGGAAAAATATGGGTACGTATATTTCCCGACAAACCGGTTACAGTAAGACCCACAGAAACACGTATGGGTTCGGGTAAGGGCTCTCCTGAATATTGGGTAGCTGTTGTTAAACCAGGTCGAATACTTTATGAAATGGGCGGAGTCGCAGAAAATATAGCCAGAAAAGCAATTTCAATAGCAGCGTCCAAAATGCCTATCAAAACTCAATTTATTATTTTGGTATAAGAATGTAGAACTAAAGAAAATAGAGCCTGGGAATGAAAAAGGCAAGGTTTATTTTTTTTTCTTTTGACAAAGAATATTTCTTTATTTTTTTTTTGCATTGAAACAACAAATAAAAAAATGATTCAACCTCAGACACATTTGAATGTAGCAGATAACAGCGGGGCTCGAGAATTGATGTGTATTCGAATCATAGGAGCTAGTAATCGTCGATATGCTTATATTGGTGACGTTATTGTTGCTGTGATTAAAGAAGCAGTACCAAATATGCCCCTAGAAAGATCAGAAGTGGTCAGAGCTGTAATTGTACGTACCCGTAAGGAACTGAAACGTGACAACGGTATGCTAATACGATATGATGACAATGCCGCAGTTGTCATTGATCAAGAAGGAAATCCTAAAGGAACTCGCGTTTTTGGTGCGATCGCCCGGGAATTGAGACATTTAAATTTTACTAAAATAGTCTCATTGGCGCCCGAGGTATTATAATAGTCTTAAAATATAAGATGAGACTATGATATAGTTATAGTAGGGTATTATAAAGAAATAGATTCAAATTCATTTAGTAGATTGTGGTTTACGCATATACCTTTAATTTAATAATATAATTTTTATTCATAAACAAATAAAATAAGTAAAAAAAGCAAAAAACATGTTGATTATATCAAAATTTTTGGACAACAAGAATTTTACTCCATTATGAGTAAGGACACTATTGCTGACATATTAACCTCTATACGCAATGCTGATATGGATAGAAAAAGAGTCCTTCGAATAGCATATGCTAATATCACCGAAAACATTGTTAAAATACTTTTACGAGAAGGTTTTATCGAAAATGTAAGGAAACATCGAGAAAGCGACAAATATTTTTTGGTTTCAACCCTGCGACATAAACGAAATAGAAAGGGGCCCTATAGAAATCTTTTAAATTTAAAACGGATCAGCCGGCCTGGTTTACTAATCTATTCTAACTATCAAAGAATTCCTAGAATTTTAGGCGGAATGGGAATTGTAATTCTTTCCACTTCTCAAGGTATAATGACAGGCCGAGAGGCTCGACTAAAAGGAATAGGCGGAGAAATTTTGTGTTATATTTGGTAATACTTCTTATATCTGCATTGGATACGAGACTTCCTATTTGTTGTGAAAAAAAACTAAAAAAACGCGAAGTGTATAATCTTGTTCCTCCTACATTAGTTAATACTTTAAGGAGGTTTTACCCGGAATGAAAGAACAAAAATGGATTCATGAGGGTTTAATTACTGAATCGCTTCCCAATGGTATGTTCCGAGTTCGTTTAGATAATGAGGATCTTATTTTAGGTTATGTTTCAGGAAAGATCCGACGTAGCTTTATACGGATACTGCCAGGAGATAGAGTAAAAATTGAAGTAAGTCGTTATGATTCAAGCAGAGGGCGTATTATTTATCGACTCCGTAACAAAGATTCGAATGATTAGGTGGTTTTTTTTAACTTTAATATTCTCCTTTTCGTGGGAATACGATTCGAAATTTAAAATTTAAAGAAACTTATTTTCTTCCAAGAAGTCGATTCAAAATTTAGGTTAAGGTATGAAAAATATGAAAATAAGAGCTTCTGTTCGTAAAATTTGTGAAAAATGTCGACTAATCCGCAGGCGGGGACGAATTATAGTAATTTGTTCCAACCCGAGACATAAACAAAGACAAGGATAGTCTAAAAAAGACTTTCTAAAAGACCCGATCTACAAATAAAAAAGGATCCGTTTTGATAAGAAATGGATATATCCATTTATCTATATATATATGACTCATAAATATGAGATGATAAAATATGGCAAAAACTATACCAAGAATTGGTTCGCGTAGGAATGGACGTATTGGTTCACGTAAGAATACACGTAGAATACCAAAGGGATTTATTCATGTTCAAGCAAGTTTCAATAATACCATTGTGACTGTTACAGATGTAAGAGGTCGAGTGGTTTCTTGGTCTTCTGCCGGTACTTGTGGATTCCGGGGTACAAGAAGAGGGACACCTTTTGCTGCTCAAACCACAGCTGGAAATGCTATTCGTACAGTAGTCGATCAAGGTATGCAACGAGCAGAGGTCATGATAAAGGGTCCCGGTCTCGGAAGAGATGCAGCATTACGGGCTATTCGTCGAAGCGGTATACTATTAACTTTTGTACGGGATGTAACCCCTATGCCACATAATGGCTGTAGACCCCCTAAAAAAAGACGCGTGTAAAAAAAAATCAACATTAAAGAAATTTCAAGAGAAATAAACAATTCGACCAAATAATATTATATTACTATGGTTCGAGAGAAAGTAACCATATCTACTCGGACACTAGAGTGGAGGTGTGTTGAATCGAGGACAGACAGTAAGAGCCTTTCTTATGGACGTTTTCTTTTGTCTCCACTTATGAAAGGCCAAGCCGACACCATAGGCATTGCGATGCGAAGAGCTTTACTTGGAGAAATAGAAGGAACATATATTACACGTGCAAGATCTGAGAAAATACCACACGAGTATTCTACCATAGTAGGTATTCAAGAATCAGTACATGAAATTTTAATGAATTTGAAAGAAATAGTATTGAGAAGTAATTTATACGGAACTTGTGACGCGTCTATTTGTATTAAGGGTCCTGGGTATGTAACAGCTCAAGATATCATCTCACCGACTTATGTGGAAATCGTTGATAATACACAACATATAGCTAGCTTGACGGAACCGATTGATTTTTGTATTGGATTAC